GCTAGCGTAGCTTAACTAAAGCATAACACTGAAGATGTTAAGATGAGCCCTAGACAGCTCCGCAGGCACAAAGGCTTGGTCCTGGCCTTACTATCAATTTTAACCCAATTTACACATGCAAGTCTCCGCACCCCTGTGAGAATGCCCTTAATCCCCCTGCCACATAGGGGAAAAGGAGCAGGTATCAGGCACGCACCCGCAGCCCAAGACGCCTTGCTAAGCCACACCCCCAAGGGAACTCAGCAGTGATAAACATTGAGCTATGAGCGCAAGCTCGACTCAGCCAGAGTTAAGAGGGCCGGTAAAACTCGTGCCAGCCACCGCGGTTATACGAGAGGCCCCAACTGATAGTCCACGGCGTAAAGCGTGATTAAAGGATGCCTACTACACTAGAGCCAAAAGCCTCCTAAGCCGTCATACGCACCTGAAGGCCCGAAGCCCAACCACGAAGGTAGCTCTACCTAACAAGGACCCCTTGAACCCACGACAACTGAGACACAAACTGGGATTAGATACCCCACTATGCTCAGTCATAAACCTTGGTAATAAATTACACATATTACCCGCCAGGGTACTACGAGCGCTAGCTTAAAACCCAAAGGACTTGGCGGTGCCCCAGACCCACCTAGAGGAGCCTGTTCTAGAACCGATAATCCCCGTTAAACCTCACCACTTCTTGTCATTTCCGCCTATATACCGCCGTCGTCAGCTTACCCTGTGAAAGACTAATAGTAAGCAAAAATGGCACACCCAAAAACGTCAGGTCGAGGTGTAGCGAATGAAGTGGAAAGAAATGGGCTACATTTTCTGACACAGAAAATACACGAATAACACTGTGAAACCAGTGATTGAAGGTGGATTTAGCAGTAAAAAGAAAATAGAAAATTCTTTTGAAGCCGGCTATGGGGCGCGCACACACCGCCCGTCACCCTCCTCAAAGGAACACCCCAAGTATATAAATCTACAACCCAAACAAGAGGAGGCAAGTCGTAACATGGTAAGTGTACCGGAAGGTGCACTTGGAACAACCAAAATGTAGCTCAATAGAAAAGCACCTCCCTTACACCGAGGGGACATCTGTGCAAATCAGATCATTTTGAGCTAAATAGCTAGCCTCACCACATACATCACAAATGAATATTTATATATAACCCCCCATAAGATCAAAAAAAATAAACAAACCATTTAATACCCCCAGTATAGGCGATAGAAAAGGACAAAGCAGCGCAATAGAGAAAGTACCGCAAGGGAAAGCTGAAAGAGAAAATGAAACAACTTGTTAAAGCAATAAAAAGCAAAGATTAAACCTTGTACCTTTTGCATCATGATTTAGCCAGTTCTTATCAGGCAAAGAGAACTTTAGTCTGACCCCCCGAAACTAGACGAGCTACTCCGAGACAGCCTAATAGGGCAAACCCGTCTCTGTGGCAAAAGAGTGGGAAGATCTCCGAGTAGAGGCGACAAACCTAACGAGCCTAGTAATAGCTGGTTGCTCAGGAAATGAATATTAGTTCAGCCTCAAGGCTTCTACTGTCACCCAGGTCATTACCAACAAAGACATCAAGAAAACCTTAAGAGTTATTCAAGAGAGGTACAGCTCCCTTGAAAAAGAACACAACCTTAACAGGCGGATAAAGATCACATTAAATTAAAGGAACTTTGTTTCAGTGGGCCTAAAAGCAGCCACCTGCACAGAAAGCGTTAAAGCTCAGACAAAACCCAAACCCTATTATCCCGATAAAACAATCACAATCCCCTAAACTACAGAGCCCCTCTATATAACTATAGAAGCAATAATGCTAAAATTAGTAACAAGAAGGTACGACCTTCTCCAAGCACACGTGTAAGTCAGACCGGACCCGCCACTGACAAATAACGGACCCAACCAAAGAGGGAAATACAGAATAATAATAGAAATCAAGAAAACCCTGTAAAACACAACCGTTAACCCAACACAGGAGTGCACCGCCAAGGAAAGACTAAAAGAAAAAGAAGGAACTCGGCAAACACGAGCCTCGCCTGTTTACCAAAAACATCGCCTCTTGCAAACCAATGTATTAGAGGTCCCGCCTGCCCTGTGACCAAAAGTTTAACGGCCGCGGTATTTTGACCGTGCGAAGGTAGCGTAATCACTTGTCTTTTAAATGAAGACCTGTATGAATGGCATAACGAGGGCTCAACTGTCTCCTTTTTCCAGTCAGTGAAATTGACCTGCTCGTGCAGAGGCGAGCATAACCCCATAAGACGAGAAGACCCTATGGAGCTTAAAACACAAGATCAACTATGCTATCAAGCCAACTACCCACGGAAATAATAGCTAAAAGCATAATAGTACCCTGATCCTAATGTTTTCGGTTGGGGCGACCACGGAGGACAAAAAAGCCTCCATGTCGACGGGGGCACTGCCCCTAAAACCTAGGGCGACAGCCCAAAGCAACAGAACATCTGACGAACAATGACCCAGGCTAAAGCCTGATCAACGAACCAAGTTACCCTAGGGATAACAGCGCAATCCTTTCTAAGAGTCCATATCGACGAAAGGGTTTACGACCTCGATGTTGGATCAGGACATCCTAATGGTGCAGCCGCTATTAAGGGTTCGTTTGTTCAACGATTAAAGTCCTACGTGATCTGAGTTCAGACCGGAGTAATCCAGGTCAGTTTCTATCTATGCAGTGACCCTTCCTAGTACGAAAGGACCGGAAGGCTGAGGCCAATGCTACAAGTATGCCTCACCCCAACCTAATGAAAACAACTAAAATAGGTAAAGGGGCACAAACCTCCCCCCTAGAATAGGGCAAGCTAAGATGGCAGAGCTTGGTAATTGCAAAAGGCCTAAGCCCTTTCCAACAGAGGTTCAAATCCTCTTCTTAGCTATGACCTCTCACCTACTAACTTACCTAATCAATCCATTAGCATACATCGTTCCAATTCTGCTAGCAGTAGCATTTTTAACCCTCATCGAGCGAAAAGTGCTAGGCTACATACAACTACGAAAAGGCCCAAACATCGTTGGACCTTATGGTCTTCTACAGCCCATCGCTGACGGTATCAAGCTATTTATCAAAGAGCCCGTGCGTCCCACCACAGCCTCCCCATTTTTATTTTTAGCAGCCCCCATCATAGCACTAACCTTAGCCCTCACCCTATGAATACCCCTACCAATACCCTACCCAGTTGCAGACCTCAACCTAGGCATCCTATTTATTCTAGCCCTATCCAGTCTAGCCGTATACTCAATCTTAGGCTCCGGTTGAGCCTCCAATTCAAAATATGCTCTCATCGGAGCACTTCGAGCGGTGGCACAAACAATCTCCTATGAAGTAAGCCTCGGCTTGATCCTCTTATGTATAATTATCTTCACTGGCAATTTCACCCTCCACACCTTCAATATTACACAAGAAGCAATTTGACTGCTAGCCCCACGCTGACCACTCGCAGCAATATGATATATCTCCACCCTCGCCGAAACAAACCGAGCCCCTTTCGACCTCACAGAGGGGGAATCAGAACTAGTCTCCGGCTTCAACGTAGAATACGCAGGAGGACCATTCGCCCTATTTTTTCTAGCTGAATACGCCAACATCCTCCTAATAAACACCCTCTCCACAATCCTATTTCTGGGGGCTTATCACAACCCGATACTACCTGAAATAACAGCACTCAACCTCATAATCAAAGCCTCAATGCTATCAATACTATTTTTATGAGTACGAGCCTCGTACCCACGATTCCGATATGACCAACTAATACACCTAGTATGAAAGAACTTCCTCCCTATCACCCTAGCCCTTGTATTATGACATGTCTCTCTACCAATTGCCTCTGCCGGCCTGCCACCCCAAATCTAGCACAATATAGGAATCGTGCCTGAAGGCCAAGGGCCACTTTGATAGAGTGGATAATAGGGGTTCAAGTCCCCTCGCTTCCTTAGAAAGAAGGGGTTCGAACCCATCCTCAAGAGATCAAAACTCTTGGTGCTTCCACTACACCACTTCCTAGTAAAGTCAGCTAATTAAAGCTTTTGGGCCCATACCCCAAACATGTTGGTTAAAATCCTTCCTTTACTAATGAACCCCTACGTACTTGCCATCCTGCTTTCAAGCCTAGGAATTGGAACTACCCTAACATTTGCAAGCTCCCACTGACTTTTGGCATGAATGGGCCTAGAGATTAGTACATTAGCCATCATCCCCCTCATAGCACAACAACACCACCCCCGAGCAGTCGAAGCCACGACTAAATACTTCCTCACCCAAGCAACAGCCGCAGCTATAATTTTATTTGCCAGCACCACCAATGCTTGAACAACAGGAGAATGAAATATCCAAGAGATGTCCAACCCCACAGCCTTAGTCCTAATCACCATAGCCCTGGCCCTAAAGATCGGACTCGCCCCCGTCCACTACTGACTCCCAGAAGTACTGCAAGGCCTCGACCTCACCACAGGCCTCATCCTTTCAACCTGACAAAAACTAGCCCCATTCGCCCTAATTTATCAAATCAGTCCAATAATAAATCCATCCCTGGTAATCATACTAGGCCTAGCCTCCACCATCATCGGCGGGTGAGGCGGCCTAAACCAAACACAACTACGAAAAATCCTGGCATACTCATCAATCGCCCACCTGGGTTGGATAATGATTGTTATGCAGTACTCCCCAAATCTTGCCATTCTAAACCTAACCCTATATATTACTATGACCTCTGCGGCCTTCCTAACATTCAAAAATGTGGCCTCCACAAAACTAAGTACACTGACTCTCACTTGATCAAAAACCCCCATAATAACCACAATAGCAATAATAACACTACTTTCTCTAGGGGGCCTTCCCCCATTAACAGGGTTTATACCCAAATGGCTCATCCTCCAAGAATTAACCAAACAGAACCTCCCCCTCACAGCATCAATCATGGCCTTAGCCGCCCTACTCAGTCTATTCTTCTACCTACGAATATGTTATGCAATAACCCTAACAATTGCCCCCAACACCAACACCAACACCTCAACATGACGACAAAAATCATCTCAGACCACCATAACCCTATCAATTACCACCACACTGGCACTGATCCTACTACCCATCACACCAGCAATTATAGCCCTAACAACATAGGGGCTTAGGATAGCAATCTAGACCAAAAGCCTTCAAAGCTTTAAGCAGGAGTGAGAATCTCCTAGCCCCTGTTAAGACTTGCAGGATATTACCCCACATCTTCTGAATGCAACCCAGATACTTTAATTAAGCTAAAGCCTTGCTAGATGAGAAGGCCTCGATCCTACAAAATCTTAGTTAACAGCTAAGTGCCCTATCCAGCGAGCATTCATCTACTTCCTCCCGCCAGGGAGGGGGAGGCGGGAGAAAGTCCCGGCAGGCGACGAGCCCGCGTCTTCAGGTTTGCAATCTGATGTGATCTTCACCACAGGACTTGATAAGAAGGGGACTTTAACCTCTGTGCATGGGGCTACAACCCACCGCTTAAATACTCAGCCATCTTACCTGTGGCAATCACCCGTTGATTCTTTTCTACTAACCACAAAGATATTGGCACCCTGTATTTAGTATTTGGTGCCTGAGCAGGCATAGTCGGCACAGCCCTCAGCCTTCTGATCCGTGCCGAACTGAGCCAACCCGGTGCCTTGCTTGGCGATGACCAGATCTACAATGTTATCGTTACAGCCCACGCCTTTGTCATGATCTTCTTTATAGTAATACCCATCATAATTGGCGGATTCGGAAACTGACTGGTCCCCCTAATAATTGGAGCCCCAGACATGGCATTCCCTCGCATGAACAATATGAGCTTCTGGCTCCTACCCCCATCCTTCCTACTCCTTTTGGCCTCTTCTGGGGTAGAGGCCGGGGCCGGCACAGGGTGAACTGTTTACCCCCCACTGGCGGGAAACCTGGCCCATGCAGGAGCCTCTGTAGACCTAACCATTTTCTCCCTCCACCTGGCCGGGGTGTCGTCCATTTTAGGAGCTATTAATTTTATTACCACAATTATCAACATGAAACCCCCCGCAGTATCCCAGTATCAGACACCTCTATTTGTGTGATCTGTATTAATCACGGCCGTACTTCTCCTACTGTCACTGCCAGTGCTAGCTGCGGGAATCACAATACTCCTAACAGACCGGAATTTAAACACCACCTTCTTTGACCCGGCCGGAGGAGGAGACCCCATCCTCTACCAACACCTATTTTGATTCTTTGGCCACCCAGAAGTATACATTCTAATTCTACCAGGATTCGGCATGATCTCCCACATTGTAGCATACTATGCCGGCAAAAAAGAACCTTTTGGTTACATAGGAATAGTATGGGCTATAATGGCTATTGGACTACTAGGCTTTATCGTGTGAGCTCATCACATATTCACAGTTGGCATGGACGTAGACACACGGGCCTATTTTACCTCCGCCACAATAATCATCGCCATCCCCACAGGCGTCAAAGTCTTTAGCTGATTAGCCACCCTTCACGGCGGTTCAATTAAATGGGACACCCCGCTACTCTGAGCCCTAGGCTTTATTTTCCTATTCACAGTGGGAGGCTTAACGGGAATTGTCTTAGCCAACTCGTCCCTAGATATCGTACTTCACGACACCTACTACGTCGTAGCACATTTTCATTATGTGTTATCGATAGGAGCTGTATTCGCCATTATAGGGGCCTTCGTACACTGATTCCCACTTTTCACAGGTTACACACTACATGGCACCTGATCCAAAATCCACTTCGCCGTAATATTTGTAGGCGTCAACTTAACATTCTTCCCCCAACACTTCCTAGGCCTCGCAGGAATGCCCCGCCGATACTCAGACTACCCAGACGCATACGCCCTGTGAAACACCGTCTCCTCAATCGGCTCACTAATCTCATTAGTTGCTGTGATTATATTCCTATTCATTTTATGAGAAGCATTCGCGGCTAAGCGAGAAGTCATGTCAGTCGAACTAACAACCACAAATGTAGAGTGACTTCACGGCTGCCCACCCCCATATCACACCTATGAAGAGCCTGCCTTTGTGCAAGTGCAATCAACCAACTAACCAACCACGAGAAAGGAAGGAATCGAACCCCCATTTGCTGGTTTCAAGCCAGCCGCATAACCGCTCTGCCACTTTCTTATTCCCATGAGACACTAGTAAAATTGATATAACACTGCCTTGTCGAGGCAGAGTTGCAGGTTAAAGGCCTGCGTGCCTTAAGTCCTAGGACTAAATGGCACATCCATCACAATTAGGATTCCAAGACGCGGCCTCACCTGTAATAGAAGAACTTCTCCACTTCCATGACCACACACTAATGATTGTCTTCCTAATTAGCACTCTAGTACTTTACATTATTGTGGCCATGGTGTCAACTAAACTAACAAACAAATATGTACTGGACTCCCAAGAAATTGAAATTGTATGGACAGTACTCCCAGCAGTAATCCTAATCTTAATTGCCCTACCCTCCCTTCGAATTCTTTACCTAATAGACGAAATCAATGACCCCCACCTGACGATTAAAGCTATAGGACACCAATGATACTGAAGTTATGAGTATACGGACTATGAAGACCTGGGCTTCGACTCCTACATAATCCCCACACAAGACCTCGCCCCGGGACAATTCCGACTCCTAGAAACAGACCATCGAATAGTAGTTCCCATAGAATCCCCAATTCGAGTTCTAGTCTCCGCAGAAGATGTACTCCACTCCTGAGCGGTACCAGCCCTAGGCATCAAAATAGACGCAGTGCCCGGACGCCTAAATCAAACAGCCTTTATCACCTCACGACCAGGGGTTTACTATGGCCAATGCTCCGAAATTTGCGGGGCTAACCACAGCTTCATGCCAATTGTAGTCGAAGCAGTCCCCCTAGAACACTTTGAAAACTGATCTTCATTAATGCTAGAAGAATCCTCACTAAGAAGCTAAATAGGGAATAGCGTTAGCCTTTTAAGCTAAAGACTGGTGACCCCCAACCACCCTTAGTGACATGCCCCAACTGAACCCCAGCCCATGATTTATAATTTTAATTTTCTCATGACTTATTTTCCTAATTATTTTACCGCCTAAAGTGCTAGGCCACACCTTCACGAACGAACCCACCCACAAAAATGCAGAAAAGATTAAACCTGAACCCTGAACCTGACCATGATCCTAAGCTTTTTTGACCAATTCATGAGCCCCACACACCTGGGAATCCCCCTAATTGCCCTGGCACTTAGCCTTCCATGGGTACTTATCCCCACCCCCACCAACCGATGGCTAAACAACCGCCTCTTAACCCTTCAAGGTTGATTCATCAACCGCTTTACACAACAACTCATACTGCCCATTAACCTCGGCGGACACAAATGAGCTGTTCTCCTAACAGCCCTAATACTACTTTTAATCACACTCAACCTACTCGGCCTCCTCCCCTACACCTTTACCCCTACAACTCAACTCTCCCTCAACATAGGACTCGCCGTCCCCCTGTGATTAGCTACCGTAATTATTGGCATACGAAACCAACCCACCGCCGCCCTAGGCCACCTGCTGCCAGAAGGAACCCCCATTCCCCTCATCCCAGTCTTAATCATTATCGAAACAATCAGCCTATTTATTCGCCCCCTGGCATTAGGCGTTCGACTCACGGCAAACCTAACTGCAGGCCATCTATTAATTCAACTGATTGCCACTGCCGCATTTGTACTCCTTCCAATAATACCGACCGTAGCTATCTTAACATCAATAGTGCTGTTCCTACTAACCCTGCTAGAAGTAGCCGTAGCAATAATTCAAGCATACGTATTCGTTCTTCTACTAAGCCTCTACCTACAAGAAAACGTCTAATGGCCCACCAAGCACACGCATATCACATGGTCGACCCCAGCCCCTGACCCCTAACCGGCGCAGTAGCTGCCCTCCTGATGACATCAGGACTTGCAGTCTGATTCCATTTTAACTCCACAGTACTTATAACAATAGGACTCACCCTACTTCTCCTAACCATGTACCAATGATGACGAGACATTATTCGAGAAGGCACATTTCAAGGACACCACACACCCCCTGTCCAAAAAGGACTTCGATACGGAATAATTCTATTTATTACCTCAGAAGTTTTCTTTTTCCTAGGCTTTTTCTGAGCATTCTACCACGCAAGCCTAGCCCCAACGCCAGAACTAGGCGGGTGCTGACCCCCAACCGGCATTATCACCTTAGACCCATTTGAAGTGCCACTACTTAATACAGCAGTACTGTTAGCCTCCGGCGTCACAGTCACTTGAGCCCACCACAGCATCATAGAACGCGAACGCAAACAAACCATCCAAGCATTAACCCTGACAATCCTATTAGGGTTTTACTTCACAGCCCTCCAAGCAATAGAATACTACGAAGCCCCATTCACCATCGCTGACGGAGTATACGGCTCCACCTTCTTTGTCGCAACCGGGTTCCACGGACTTCACGTCATCATCGGCTCTACCTTCCTAGCGATTTGCCTCCTCCGACAAATCCAATATCACTTTACGTCTGAACACCACTTTGGATTTGAAGCCGCCGCATGATACTGACACTTCGTAGATGTAGTTTGACTATTCCTGTACGTCTCTATTTATTGATGAGGATCATAACCTTTCTAGTATCAACATTCAGTACAAGTGACTTCCAATCATTTAGCCTTGGTTAAAATCCAAGGAAAGGTAATGAACCTAATTATAGCAGTCCTGGCAATTGCAGTCACCCTATCCTGCATCCTAGCAGTCGTTGCATTCTGGTTACCACAGATAAACCCTGACTCCGAAAAACTTTCCCCCTATGAATGCGGCTTTGACCCCCTCGGGTCCGCCCGCCTTCCCTTTTCACTGCGGTTTTTCCTAGTGGCAATCTTATTTCTTCTATTTGACTTAGAAATTGCACTATTACTCCCCCTACCGTGAGGAGATCAGCTAGCCTCTCCCGCCATCGCCCTACTTTGAGCAACAACCATTTTAATCCTGTTAACCCTAGGCCTCATTTATGAGTGAACCCAAGGAGGGCTTGAATGAGCCGAATAGATGACTAGTCCAAAGTAAGACCGCTGATTTCGGCTCAACTAATTATGGTGCAAGTCCATAGTCGTCTTATGACCCCTGTACACTTCAGCTTCAGCTCCGCCTTCATGTTAGGACTAATAGGATTAACCTTCCACCGAACCCACCTCCTCTCTGCCCTTCTCTGCCTAGAAGGAATAATACTATCTTTATTTATTGCCCTCTCCCTCTGATCCCTTCAACTAGAATCTACTACCTACGCCACCGCCCCAATACTGCTACTAGCATTCTCAGCATGTGAAGCCGGGGCAGGCTTGGCCCTCCTTGTAGCTACTACACGCACACACGGCACAGACCACCTCCAAAATCTAAACCTCCTACAATGCTAAAAATTATAATCCCAACACTAATGCTATTCCCAACGACTTGACTTGTAACCCCAAAATGACTTTGAACCACAACAACAGCCCAAGCCCTAGTCATTGCCACCGCAAGCCTGACCTTACTTAACTGAAATTCAGAAACCGGTTGAACCTCCTCAAACCCCTACCTAGGCACGGACCCCCTCTCCACCCCCCTGCTCGTCTTGACATGCTGACTTCTCCCCTTAATGATCCTAGCAAGCCAAAACCACATCTCCCCGGAACCAATCAGCCGCCAACGAACCTACATCACCCTACTAGTGTCCCTCCAGCTATTTTTAATTATAGCCTTCGGGGCCACCGAAATTATCCTGTTCTATATCATGTTTGAGGCCACACTAATCCCAACCCTAATTATTATCACACGATGAGGAAACCAAACTGAACGCCTTAACGCAGGAACCTACTTTCTATTCTACACCCTGGCCGGATCACTTCCTCTGCTAGTTGCCCTATTAATCCTGCAAAAAGAACTAGGTTCCCTTTCAATACTGATCATTCAATATATACAACCTGCCCCCCTATGCACCTGAGCCGACAAAATATGATGGGCAGCCTGCTTAATCGCCTTCCTAGTAAAAATACCCCTATACGGGGCCCACCTCTGACTTCCAAAAGCACACGTAGAGGCCCCAGTTGCAGGATCCATAGTCCTGGCTGCCGTACTACTAAAACTTGGCGGCTACGGCATAATACGAATAATTATTATGCTAGAACCAGCATCCAAAAATCTCGCGTACCCATTTATCATCCTGGCTTTATGGGGTATTATCATGACCGGGTCAATTTGTCTACGACAGACAGACCTAAAATCCCTAATCGCATACTCATCAGTAAGCCACATGGGGTTAGTAGTAGCAGGAATCCTCATCCAAACCCCCTGAGGCTTCACCGGGGCTATTATTCTGATAATCGCACACGGCCTAGCATCATCCGCATTATTCTGTTTAGCAAACACTAACTATGAACGCCTTCATAGCCGAACCCTACTTCTTGCACGAGGAATACAAGCCGTCCTCCCCCTAATAGCCACATGATGATTCATCGCCAACCTAGCCAACCTGGCCCTCCCCCCTCTCCCTAACCTAATAGGAGAACTAGTTATTATTTCCTCAATATTCAACTGATCAAGCTGAACAATTATCCTCACAGGAGGGGGAACCCTGATTACCGCCAGCTATTCCCTCTACATGTACCTAATAACACAACGAGGCCCAGTATCCACCTTAATCATGGCAGTTGAACCTTCCCACACACGAGAACACCTACTCATGGCACTACACCTCATCCCCATTATTTTACTAATACTAAAGCCAGAACTCATATGAGGCTGATGTTTCTGTAAACATAGTTTAAACAAAATATTAGATTGTGGTTCTAAAGATGGGAGCTAAACCCTCCTTGTTCACCGAGAGAAGCCGGGGGCACTAAGAACTGCTAATTCTTCAGCACCATGGTTCAAATCCATGGGTCACTCGGCTTTTAAAGGATAATAGTTCATCCGTTGGTCTTAGGAACCAAAAACTCTTGGTGCAACTCCAAGTAGAAGCTATGCATTCACCAACACTCATCTTTAGCTCAACCCTCCTAATTATTTTTACCCTCCTAACATATCCCCTCATTGTATCCCTCAGCCCCAACCCTCTCAACAAAAAATGGGCAACTACCCATGTCAAAACCGCAGTCCAAACGGCCTTTTATGCCAGCCTACTCCCCCTTGCAGTATTCTTTGACCAAGGCATAGAAGTCATTACTACTAACTGGCATTGAATAAATATTGCCACCTTTGACATTAACATCAGCTTCAAATTTGACCAATACTCAATTATCTTTACACCCGTAGCCCTCTACGTAACCTGATCAATCCTAGAATTTGCCTCATGATACATACACTCAGACCCCAACATAAACCGATTCTTTAAATACCTACTCCTATTCCTGATCGCCATAATTACCCTAGTCACATCCAACAACATATTCCAACTATTCATCGGCTGAGAAGGGGTAGGCATTATATCTTTCCTACTAATCGGATGATGATACGGACGCGCGGACGCCAACACCGCCGCCTTACAAGCAGTTATTTACAACCGGGTGGGAGATATCGGACTAATTCTAAGCATAGCATGATTTGCAATAAACATAAACACTTGGGAAATTCAACAAATATTCGCCTCCTCCCAAGATAACCAGGCAACCCTACCACTCATAGGTTTAATCCTAGCTGCCACAGGAAAATCAGCCCAATTCGGCCTTCACCCCTGACTCCCCTCAGCAATAGAAGGTCCAACACCGGTCTCTGCCCTACTACACTCCAGCACCATGGTCGTAGCCGGCATCTTTCTACTCATCCGACTCCACCCCCTAATAGAACACAACCAGGTCGCCCTAACAACTTGCCTCTGCCTTGGGGCCACAACTACCCTATTCACCGCCGCCTGCGCCCTAACACAAAATGATATCAAAAAAATCGTGGCATTTTCCACATCCAGCCAACTAGGCCTAATGATAGTCACCATCGGCTTAAACCAACCCCAGTTAGCCTTCCTACACATCTGCACCCACGCATTCTTTAAAGCAATATTGTTTCTATGCTCCGGATCTATTATCCACAGCCTCAACGATGAACAAGACATCCGAAAAATAGGGGGCCTCCACACCATGCTTCCGCTCACTTCCACCTGCCTCACCATCGGCAGTCTAGCCCTAACCGGGATACCATTCCTCTCCGGATTCTTCTCAAAAGACGCCATCATTGAAGCCCTAAACACATCACACCTGAACGCCTGAGCCCTGACCCTAACTCTCATTGCCACCTCCTTCACAGCCGTATATAGCTTCCGAGTTATCTTCTTCGCCTCCATGGGCTCCCCCCGATTCCTCCCATTATCCCCCCTCAATGAAAACAACCCGACAGTAATTAACCCAATCAAACGGCTCGCCTGAGGAAGTATTCTAGCCGGACTATTTATTACCTCCAACTTTTTACCAGCAAAAACACCAATTATAACTATACCCACAACCCTTAAATTATCCGCACTACTCGTGACAGCCCTAGGGTTACTCGTAGCCCTAGAGCTAACAAACCTAACAAACAAACAACTAAAAATCACCCCCACAATCCCACTACACAACTTCTCCAACATACTAGGATACTTCCCATCAATTATTCATCGCCTGGCCCCAAAAATCAAACTGAATCTAGGACAAACCATAGCAACTCACCTAATTGACCAAACATGACTAGAAAAGGTAGGACCAAAGGGAATCACGACCAGCCAAATCCCACTAATTAAAGCCACAAGCAACATTCAACAAGGCTTAATCAAAACATATCTTACAATCTTCTTTCTTACCACCACACTATCAATCCTCCTCATCACATTAATCTAAACAGCACGAAGAGCCCCCCGACTGAGCCCACGAGTAAGCTCCAACACCACAAATAAAGTCAACAACAACACCCACCCCGACACCACTAGCATCGCTCCCCCCAAAGAGTACATAAGTGCCACCCCACTAAAATCCCCCCGAAGCAAGGACAAATCCTTAAACTCATCAACAACCACCCAAGAACACGAATACCAATCACCCCCTACCAGACCACCCGCAACCAAGACTCCCGCAATATAGACCACTACGTAAAACAACACTGACCAATCCCCCCATGTCTCAGGATAAGGCTCCGCAGCTAATGCCGCAGAATAAGCAAACACTACCAACATCCCACCAAGATAAATCAAAAACAAAACTAAAGAAAGAAAAGATCCACCATGCCCAACCAAAATACCACACCCCACCGCAGCTGCCACAACCAACCCCAGAGCCGCGAAATAAGGAGCAGGGTTCGAAGCTACCCCCACTAAACCTAAAACTAACCCAATTAAAACTAAAAAAGTAAAATAAAACATAATTTTTACTCGGACTCTAACCAAGACCAATGACTTGAAAAACCACCGTTGTTAATTCAACTATAAAAACCAATGGCAAACATCCGAAAAACACACCCACTACTTAAAATTATTAATGGAGCATTTATTGATCTCCCCACACCCTCCAACATCTCCGTGTGATGAAATTTTGGCTCACTCCTGGGCCTCTGCCTTATCACACAAATCCTAACAGGATTATTTCTTGCAATACACTACACAGCTGACATTTCAACAGCCTTCTCCTCTGTCGCCCACATCTGCCGAGATGTGAATTACGGATGACTAATCCGAAACATTCATGCAAACGGGGCCTCTTTCTTCTTCATCTGCTTGTATCTTCACGTGGCACGAGGTATATACTACGGCTCATACCTCCAAAAAGAAACCTGAAACATCGGAGTAATCCTCTTGCTTCTCACCATAATAACTGCCTTCGTAGGATATGTACTGCCCTGAGGACAAATGTCATTTTGAGGGGCAACCGTAATCACTAACCTCCTCTCCGCTTTCCCGTACATCGGCGACACACTAGTTCAATGAATCTGAGGCGGCTTTTCAGTAGACAATGCCACCCTTACCCGATTCTTTGCCTTCCACTTTCTCCTACCATTCGTAATCGCCGGAGCTAGCATAATCCACCTCTTATTCCTACACCAAACAGGTTCAAACAACCCAACAGGACTAAACTCAGACGCAGACAAAGTAACATTCCACCCATATTTCTCATACAAAGACCTCTTCGGATTTATCTTAATGCTAGTCGGACTCACCTCTGTGGCACTATTCTCCCCCAACCTCCTGGGTGACCCAGACAACTTTACACCCGCCAACCCCCTTGTCACACCCCCACACATCAAACCCGAATGATACTTTCTCTTTGCCTACGCCATTCTCCGATCCATCCCAAACAAGCTAGGCGGAGTACTAGCCCTTCTATTTTCTATTCTAGTCCTAATATTAGTACCAATACTCCACACCTCTAAACAACGAGGAAACACATTCCGACCCCTTTCTCAAATCCTATTCTGGGCCCTAGTAGCCGACATACTAGTACTCACATGAATTGGAGGCCAACCAGTCGAACACCCATTCGTCTTAATCGGACAAGTAGCCTCCACAGTCTATTTCGCCCTATTTCTAATCGCCCTCCCCCTGACCGGCTGACTAGAAAATAAAGCCTTAAACTGAAACTGCCCTGAGTAGCTTAGACATCAAAGCACCGGTCTTGTAAACCGAAATCGAAGGTTAGAATCCTTCCTAGCGCCACCTCAGAGAAAAGAGAATTCAACTCTCACCCTTAACTCCCAAAGCTAAGATTCTACATTAAACTATTCTCTGACCATACTATGTTTAATCCACATTAATTTCTAGTCACCATATTTCAATGTTCACAAGCACATTAAATTGTTTAGGTACATAAGGCATACTATGTTTAATCCACATTAATTTCTAGTCACCATATTTCAATGTTCACAAGCACATTAAATTGTTTAGGTACATAAGGCATACTATGTTTAATCCACATTAATTTCTAGTCACCATATTTCAATGTTCACAAGCACATTAAATTGTTTAGGTACATAAGGCATACTATGTTTAATCCACATTAATTTCTAGTCACCATATCTTAATGTTTCATCTACCATTAGATGGTGTACACCATTATCTCTATGTGCACTAACATGAGAATCCCTGACAACTTAATATGTAGTAAGAGCCGAACATGGAGATATGTCTAGAACATAAGATTAATGAGATGAGGGACAATAATTGTAGGGATTCACAACTGAACTATTACTGGCATCTGGTTCCTATTTCAGGCCCATTGACGGCTATTTCCCCATAACTGAACTATGTCTGGCATCTGATTGATGTTGGAAGTACTATAAAATCCGTGACCCCACATGCCAAGAATCTTGTCAACATTTGGTATTTTTTATTTGGGTTTCCATTCACTGACATGTAGAACTCCTTCAGATAAGAACAACAAGGTGGAACATATATTACTGTCCGAGAGAATGAATAGTGAATGGTACAATGACATACCCCTGATGTCACACATGGCCTGTGCTGTGTACAGGAAGATGTTTCACAGAGCCTGGTTTTATCTTCTCACATGACGATTGGACGTTTGTTATCGACAAACCCCCTACCCCCTTATGTCGGACAGGCCTTATATTTCTTGTCAAACCCCAAAAGCAGGACTGACTTGTCATCGACATACCTTGATCACCCACATGTGCCTAGTTGTGCAGATATTTATCCACTGTGTTTGTGTATATACATTGTTACACAATCACACAAAATAA